GTCGAAATTTTTACTTTCATCCAAAAATTGACTCCAATTTTTTATCTTGTTCTCCTTGGAAAATGTTTTATTTCTATGCGCACCATTCTGATTCTTTAAATTCAAATTGAAAGAAATTAGAATTCGCAATTCTCTACGACGTCTAGATGATAAAATTTTTTCAGGAACAAGCAAATCATAATTATTTTTGTCTTTATTTAGAGTTTTTCTTTTATGTCTTGGAATGGATTCATCAAAATTATTCTTAGCAACATTTTGGGGGTTTCGGTATCTTTGATTACTTTGGTGCTTACTTTTATGAACCAATGAAATACCTATGATTTGATACATAAAAAACTGTCCGTCATTTTTTACAGATAGACGAGTAGGTTCCATAATTAATATTCCCTTTTTCGTTAATTGTGTAAGATTTAAACGCCTTCTCATTATATCCAGATTCATTTCTTTCCTTTGAATATAGGATATAGTAATTTTTCTTACATTTATGAGGCTAACCAGGAGACCATATATCTGGATATTATTCATCATTTTTTGATTCAATTGATTCAAACGTCCAGTCCATCTTAATTGCAAAGGAAAATCTCCTTTAAGGAATACTTTTAGTTTTTCGATCGATTCTAAAAAATATTCTTCAATATTGTTTTGATTCTTTAATTCAAAATATTGTTTTGAATTTGATGGTCTAAAATTTAAAAAATATTCATCCGCCTCTTGTTTTCCTTTGATATTTGGATTTTCGCTAAAATTTGGATTGATATTCAAATTAAAAAGAAGTAAGTTGCTTGGGATAAACCAAGGTTTCTCTTTATATTTATGATAAAGTATTAAAAACTCTGGAAATAAAAAAACTTTCGGATTCGATATGAAGTGATTTAAGATTAAGAATTTTTCATTCATTCCCATCCAATCAAAAAAGACCTTTTTATAATTGATTTCGGAATTTGATTTAATTGGAAGATAAAAAAGACCATTATTATGAGAATTCTCTGTTATTTGGTCCTTATTAGGTTCAACCTGAATATTTGTATTAAATTTCCAACCCAAATATTTTCTATCTGTATTTTTTTCCATATATATAATATCACTTTTTTCTAGATAATTCTTGATAGGAATATTATTAAGTATGTTAAAAAAAGTTTCTTTATTTTTGGTGGAATTTTCTTGCTTCTTTATTGTTTCTAATGATGATCTATAAATATCAGACTTATTCTGAGTTTCAGAATTAATATATTTATATGAGAAAAGATCATATCTATAGTTTTTTTGAAAATTCTCCTCTTTATTTGGTAATAAATATACTTTCAAATTTTGTTTTTTTTTGTAATCCAATAATGGGTCTTTTTCATAGGAATACCTTTTCTTTAAATCATCATTTTGAGACATATGGCATTGATTTATTTGATTTCGCCATTTTTGTGGGACTAATGTAGACCATGTAATCTGAGATAAATCATATTGATAATGACTTCTTAACCAGTTTTTCCATGGATTCTTTTCATAATTTGAAAGTCTTACTTTGGAATCAAATATTCCTTGTGTTCCAAAAAAATCCTTTATTTCATTCTTAAGAAAAAAAGATGGTCCATTATATTGAAGAATAGATCTTAACTTATTGAAGTTAATAACTTGGGTTTGTGATAATTTAAAAAATACATATTTTTGTGACAAGTAAGATAAATCAAAAAAAATATGTGGCTTCTGCTTACTATTTCTAAGATTATCAAAAGCCTTTTTTATAGTCATAGGCGAAATGAAGTCAATTTTATTTTGTTTTTTTTTATTAATTCTTTCTTTATCTTTATTTTTTTCATTATTGTCAATGTATTTTTCAAGAATTTTTTTTGTTGATTCCATAAAAAGTTGTAGAGAAATTCTGCGCATATTAATTATACATAAAAAGATATCTACGTATATTTTTTCAATGCAAAATTGAAATATTAATTCAATATTTTTTCTTTTTAATATTTTCCAAATTTTTGGGGGTGATTCTCGATTATTCTTTTTATTTTTTTTCATTATTTCTATTTGATTTCTGATTGTGTTTCTTCTATCAATTCTATGTTTAATCTCTTCTTTTGCCTGTGAATAATCTCTAGATTTATTTTGACTAAATGATTCATGAATTATCTGAGTGCTGATTATCGAATCCTTTTCTGTTTGAGTTTCACTTGATTCATATATTTCTCTCGGTATAAATAATGGAATTTTCTTTCCTTTTAAAAGTATTTGTTTAAAAAAAAAAAATGCTTTTTCTTGTTGCTTTGTTATTTTTTTTAAAACTCTTTGAACTCTAAAATTAAAATTGCTTATTTCGACTTTGTAGTCTATATCTTTAAAAACGGGTTCAAAAAAGGAAGGTGTTTTTCGAGGAGGACCAAAAGGATATTCTGTTTCCATTCCCAAAACTGTTAAAAAACAAGAATCAAAATCATCTTGTTGCTTTCGATCTCTATCAGAGAGTCGTAGCTTAGATCCGTGCCACGGTTTCAAATGAAAAGGA